CAACGTTACAAAGAACTTCAGGACATTATAGCTATCCTTGGGTTGGACGAATTATCCGAAGAAGATCGTTTAACTGTAGCAAGAGCACGAAAAATGGAGCGTTTCTTATCACAACCCTTCTTCGTGGCAGAAGTATTTACTGGTTCCCCAGGGAAATATGTTGGTCTTGCAGAAACAATTAGGGGATTTCAATTGATCCTTTCCGGAGAATTAGACGGTCTTCCCGAGCAGGCCTTTTATTTGGTGGGTAACATCGATGAAGCTACCGCGAAAGCTATGAACTTAGAAGTGGAGAGCAAATTGAAGAAATGACCTTAAATCTTTGTGTACTGACTCCTAATCGAATTATTTGGGATTCAGAAGTGAAAGAAATCATTTTATCTACTAATAGTGGCCAAATTGGCGTATTACCAAACCACGCCCCTATTGCCACGGCTGTAGATATAGGTCTTTTGAGAATACGCCTCAACGACCAATGGTTAACGGTGGCTCTGATGGGTGGTTTCGCTAGAATAGGTAATAATGATATCACCATTTTAGGAAATGATGCGGAGATGAGTACTGACATTGATCCGCAAGAAGCTCAGCAAGCTCTTGAAATAGCTGAAGCTAACTTGAGTAGAGCTGAGGGTAAGAGACAAGCAATTGAAGCGAATCTAGCTCTCAGACGAGCTAGGACACGAGTAGAGGCTGTAAATGCTATTTCCTCCTAGTCAAGTCAATACATCAAAATAATCAAAAGAAGTTCTTTAGAACTGTATTATTATACACCACATTTTTATTCTGCCAATTGAACACAATCAAGTCTAATCTGATATAACGAAAAAAAAAGAAAATGGGTAGAAAGACTTATTAGATATCACTCAATTGACTTCGGTATCTAATAAGTTCTACCTACTATTGGATTTGAACCAATGACTCCCGCCGTATGAAAGCAATACTCTAACCACTGAGTTAAGTAGGTTATTTATAACCAAAAAAAGGACCCATCACTTATAGGATTATAAGTGGAATATTATTTCTAAGCAATACCAATCTGTTAACAGTAGACGGATCAGAGAGTTATCATGTGGAATTATTATGGAATATCCATCTTGACAAGAAATTATCCATATGTTAATATATCTATGACAAGGGCTATAGCTCAGTTAGGTAGAGCACCTCGTTTACACGTGCGCCAATGCTTTTCAAGGGAGCCCATTATGCAATGCAATAAACATAATTGATCTTATTGACAAATCGATGTCTTACTCCATAGATTCGAGGGAACAAGAGAACAATAGCCTGACAAATATTGGGTGCGGTCCGATTCAGGTGCGAATTCAGGTGCCAAATCAAATAGAACCCGCCATTGATTTGATAGTTGATAAGGTAAATACCCAGTCCATTCAATGCTAGGCATAATGAGTATAAGGGCCTCAAAATAACCTTTTTTCGTCCTATGAACTTTAAGGTGTATGAAGTCTCATATTCGACTCTTGCAGCGTAGCGATAGAGACTCCATCTAACTTAGTTAGATCTAGGCCGAAGGCAGACCTAAGTCAAGGTAACCCTTCTTTGAAACACTTTGGTATTGCTCCTAGATCAGAATACAAATGATGAATCAGAGCACATGGAGCCATCTCATTATTTTCCTGTAAAGAAAAATATGGTGGACTAACTGATCTTTACATCAGTTTATGAAAGAGCCCAATGCAACAAAATGCATGTTGGGTCTTTGAAACAGTTCGAATCATTTCGATAATAATCAGTTTGATCTGTTTTACCGAGAAGGTCTACGGTTCGAGTCCGTATAGCCCTAATACATTCTATTTTAGTTTAGTATAGTTTTCATTTCCTCATTAGTACTTGTTTATAGACTGGCCGGTTGGTTGGTCCAAAAGTATTACCACATGTTCATGTAAATACATAGGAACAGGAAAATAAAAACAATAAATAAAAAACAATAATTCATTCCAATAGATCTAATCAGTATTTGTAAAATCTCGGATAAAATACTAATCTTCCTTCATTAATCTTCGTGGATGGATTACATATGACCTTTTTCCTCTTTTCCTGTCCATGATTAAAGAGTTAGTGATACATTTTTGCGCTGGTATATCGAATCCGGTCAATTTATGAAGTGAGAATCATGACATGATTCTGTCTAAAAACTTCAACAGTCACATAGATCTAGGACCTATTCTTTTCTTGTATTTGTTTTGTGGAGTCGCCTGACTAATCGCTTTTTGGCAGAACAACAACCCCAATTGATTGATTCAGAGATAATGCAGAGATAATGAATTGGTCCTAAATGTATCAATTTCCTTCTTCTATATTCTATGAGTTGAGTTGGTTTTGGGATTTGGTCTGTCAAATCATTCGATAATGTCTAATTCTTTCTATTAGAAGTATTTTTCTTATGTAGATTAGATAATTTAGGATTCCGTCTATTATACCACTCTGTGGTATGTTTCATTGTGTAATGTAGGTTTGCTGTAAAACAAACCTTTTTCTTGTA